GAACTAAACAAGAACAAAAGATATCCACCGAAGAATCTCTTTTTCCGGAAAAAGAGAAGGCGAAAGATATCTCCGGCTTCGGATTTCAAAAAACTCTTGTAACCATTCTTTTCGATTATAAACGATGGAATCGTCCATTGCGGTATATAAAAAATGATCAATTTGAAAATGTCATAAGAAATGAAATTTCACAATTTTTTTTTCATACGTGTCAAAGTGATGGAAAAGAAAGAATATCTTTTACGTATCCACCTAATTTGTCGACTTTTCTAAAAATAATGGAAACAAAAATTTCTCTACTCACAACAGAAAAACCCTGCTATGATCAATTGTCTAATTATTGGAGCTTTCCTAATAAAGAAAAAACAAAGAAACTAAGCAATGAATTTTTAAATAGGGCAAAAGTTCTAGATAAGGAATTTATTCCTCTGGATATATTCGAAAAACGAATTAGATTGTGTAATGATGAGACTAAAACAAAATACTTACCTAAAATATATGATCCTTTCTTGAGCGGACCCTGTCGTGGACGAATCAAAAAATGTTTTTCAACCTCAATCAAAAATGAAACTTACAAAAAAAATGACATTGGGATAAATAAGATTCATGGTATCCTTCTTAATATTAATAGTAATTATTCAGAATTTGAACAGAAAATAGATACATTAAATATCAAATCATTATTAACTGAAATTAGTTTTTTTCTGAACTTAATCAATAAAATTTCGGTAAAATCGGTATCAAACTTGAATTTTGAAGCACTTTATTTATTTCGAGAACATAAACAAATAAAAATGGATTTCGAAAAAAAAAGAAAAATAGAATTATTATTCGACACAATTAGAACTGATCTGAACGGTAAAACAATTTTTAATAGAAAAAAATGTATTGGAATAAAAGAAATCAGTAAAAAAGTTCCCCGATGGTCATATAAATTAATAGACGAATTGCAACAACTGGAGGGAAAAAATCAAGCAGAGAGTTATGGTATTCGTTCCAGAAAAGCCAAACGTGTCGTGATTTTTACTAATAACTCACAGAATGACGATACTTATAGTGATACTAGGGATGCTGATAATACTGAAAAAAAAAACGAATTGGCTTTAATACGTTATTCACAACAACCAGATTTTCGGCGAGACATAATCAAAGGATCTATACGCGCTCAAAGACGTAAAATAGTTACTTGGAAACTCTTTCAAAGAAGTGTGCATTCGCCTCCTTTTTTGGACAAAATTGAGAAACCTTCGTTCTTTTCTCTTGATATTTTTGAGCCAATGAAAATATTTTTTACGTTCAAAAATTGGATGCGGAAAAAGACAGAAATAAAAATTTCGCATTATACAGAGAAAAAGACAAAAGAAAGTGAGAAAGAAGAAGGCAAAAAAAAAAAAAACGAAAAAGAGAAAAAAAGACGTATAGAAATCGGAGAAGCCTGGGATAGCATTATATTTGCTCAAGTCATAAGAGGTTTTTTATTAATAACCCAATCGATTCTTAGAAAATATATTATATTACCTTCATTGATAATAACTAAAAATATCGTTCGTATACTATTATTTCAATTTCCTGAATGGTCAGAAGATTTTAGGGATTGGAATAGAGAAATGTATATTAAATGCACCTATAATGGCGTTCAATTATCCGAACGAGAATTTCCAAAAAAATGGCTAACAGACGGTATTCAGATAAAGATTTTATCTCCTTTTCGTCTGAAACCTTGGCACAGATCTAAGCTACAATACTCTGAAAAGGAAAAAGATCCAATGAAAAAAAAAGGAAAAAAAAAAAAACAGGACTTTTGCTTTTTAACAATTTGGGGAATGGAAGTAGAATTGCCTTTTTCTGGTTATCCCCGAAATCGACTTTCATTTTTTGATCCCATTTTTAAAGAAATAAAAAAAAAAATGAAAAAATTTAATTTTTTTTTTTTTCTAGTCCTAAAAGTTTTAAATGAAAGAACTAAATTGTTTCTAAATGTTTCAAAAGGTACAGTAAAATGGATCATCAAAAGTATTCTCAAAAGTATTCTATTTCTAAAGGAAAAAATAAAAAAACTCCCCCATTTTTTATTTCTATTTCGATTCAAAAAAAAATATGAATTGAGTAAAAAAAAAAAAGATTCAACAATCAATACGAATAATCCAATAATTTACGAATCACCCATTCCAATTCAATCTATTAATTGGACAAATTCTTCATTGACAGAAAAAAAAAAAATAAAAAATCGGAATGCTAAAACAAAGACAATCAGAAAGCAAATAGAAAAAATGAAAAAAAAAAAGAAAAGAAGGGGGTTTATAACTTCAGAGATAAATATTAGTTCGAACAAAACAACTTATGATGCTAAAAGATTAGAATTACAAAAAAGTATTTGGCAGATATTACAAAGAAAAAATGCTCGATTAGCCCGTAAATCGTATTCTTTTTTTCATTTTTTTTTTTTTTTAATGGAAAGGGTATACATAGATATCTTTATATGTATCATTAGTATTCCTAGGATCATTCTACAACTTTTTTTTCTTGAATCAACAAAAAAAATGATAAATAAATCCATTTACAATAATGAAGCAAATGCAGAAAGGACTGATAAAACAAATCAAAAAAGTATAATTCAACTTATTAAGATTATAAAAAAGTCTTATAATATTAGGAATACTAATTCACAGAATGACCTATTTTCTTTGTCACAGGCATATGTATTTTATAAATTATCCCAAACCCCAGTTATTAACGTAGTATATAAGTATAAGTTAAGATCTGTTTTTGAATATCATCGAAGATCTTTTTTTCTTAAGAATGAAATAAAGGATTATTTTTTTGGAGTACACGGAATATTTCATTCCAAATTAAGACATAAGAACCCCCCCGATTCTCTAATGAATCACTGGACAAATTGGTTCAAGGGTCATTCTCAATATGATTTATCTCAGAGCACATGGTCTAGATTAGTATCACAAAAATGGAGAAATAGAATCAATAAACGTCGTGTGGCTGAAAATAAAGATTTAACCAAATGTGATTCATATGAAAAAAACCGATTAATTCTTTACAAAAAACAACAAGTAAACTCATTAACAAAAAAAAAAAAAAAAATGAAAAAACAATATGGATATGATCTTTTATCATATAAATTTATTAATTATGTAGATAAGAAGGCCTCTTATATCTATGGATATAGATCACCATTCCAAGCAAATAAAAAAACAAATAAAAAGCAAGCGATTTGTTATAATTACAACATGCGTAAACAAAAATTATTTTATATAACTGATGATATCTTTATCACGAATTATATAGCAGAAGGTGATATTATAGATATGAAAAAAAATCTGAATAGAAAGTATTCTGATTGGATGGGAATGAATGTAGAAATACAAAATGGTTCCTCCATATCGAATCCGGAATTTTTGTTATTTTCAAAATTTGGGATATTTTATAATGCATATACGAATAATCCGTGGATCGTCCCAATCAAATTAATTTTTATCAATTTTAATGTAAATAAAAATGTTAGTGAAAATAAAAACATTACTGGAAAGAAAAAAATAATAGATATTTTTAGCCCATCAAAAAAAAAATCTCTTAAATTAGAGTTAGAGACTCGAAATCAAGCAAAAGCAGAATACGCGGGTCGAGTAGATCTTGAATCATCTCTCTCAAACAAAGAAAAAGATATTGAAGAAGATTCTGCGGGATCGGACAGGACAGAGGGTAAGGATATAAAGAAAAAGAAATACAAGAACAAGATAGAGGCAGAACTTAATTTCTTACTAAAAAAGTATTTGAGTTTTCAATTGAACTGGAAGGGTTCCTTAAATCAAAGAATAATGAATAATATCAAAGTATATTGTCTCCTAATTAGATTGATAAATCTAAAAGAAATTGCTATAGCCTCTATTCAAAGAGGAGAACTAAGTTTCGATATTATGGTGATTCAGAATCAGAAGGCTTTAACTCTTACAGGATTGGGGAAAAATAAAGAATTGATGAAAAAGGGAATATTGATTATTGAATTAGTTCGTCTGTCTAGAAAAAACGATGAACAATTTATTATGTATCAAACCATAGGCCTTTCGTTGATTCATAAGAGTAAGCGCCAAATTAACCAAAGATACCCAGAAAAAAGTAGTGTTGCTAAGAAGACTTTTGATAAATCCATTACAAGAACAAGAGATCAAAAGATAATAGAAAATCAAAAAAAAAATCATTATGATTTGCCCGTTCCTGAAAATATTTTTTCCGCTAGACGTCGTAGAGAATTGAGAATTCTAATTTGTTTCAACCCTAGGAATAGAAATAGTGTCTATAGACAGACAACATTTTCCAATGAGAATAAAGTCAATAATTGTTGTCAAGTTTTGGCTAAAAATAAAGATTTTGATATAGAAAAAAAAAAAAACCTAATCAATTTTAAATTATTTCTTTGGCCAATTTATCGTTTAGAAGATTTAGCTTGTATGAATCGCTATTGGTTTGATACCAATAATGGAAGTCGTTTCAGTATAGTGAAGATACATATGTATCCTCACTATTGAAAATTCGTTAATCTACACTCTTTCTTCTATATTATATTCCATTCCCATTACCATACATATCCAGTACGCAAAACAAAACGGATACACACCTAAATGTGCACATGCATTGCATTGTGCTAACTTCTATTCTGAGGCGTGGATACTAATACTAATTCATTCAATGAAATAATGTATCCATTAAATCGAAAAATGAATCAACAAAATCGTCTCATTTTGCACCATTTTTTTTTTTTTAGTATTTTTTACCTATTTGAATTGGATTGATTAATAATAATTAATTTGATTTGAAAAAAATCAGGAATTCTTAAAGAATTAAAGATTATTGTGTATATACTAAATTAAAAATTCGTGTCATTTACTGATCAATAAAAAAAATATCTATAAAAAGGGGAGAGGAACTTTCATTTTATGGTAAAAAATTCATTTATACCAATTATTTCACAAGAAAAAAAGAAGGAAGAAAACCCCGGATCGGTTGAATTTCAAGTATTCAATTTCACTAATAAGATACGAAGACTTACTTCACATTTGGAATTGCACCGAAAAGACTATTTATCTCAAAGAGGTTTACGTAAAATTCTGGGAAAACGGCAACGACTACTGTCTTATTTGTCAAAGAGAAATGGAATACGTTATAAAAAATTAATAAATCAGTTGGATATTCGGGAGTCACAAATTCGTTAATTTGAAGAATCATTTTGAATTATTCGATTTTTTAGATCTTGAATTTTGATGAATTTTTTTTTTTGTTTTAAACAATTCATGGAAGAATGAATCGAGGAAAAACCTATGAATGGACCAGCTCCAAGAAAAGACCTCATGATAGTCAATATGGGCCCTCACCACCCATCAATGCATGGTGTTCTTCGACTTATTGTTACTCTGGATGGTGAGGATGTTATTGATTGTGAACCGATATTGGGGTATTTACATAGAGGGATGGAAAAAATAGCGGAAAACCGAACAATTATACAATATCTGCCCTATGTAACACGTTGGGATTATTTAGCTACTATGTTCACAGAAGCAATAACCGTAAACGCGCCGGAACAGTTGGGAAATATTCAAGTACCTAAAAGAGCCAGCTATATCCGAGTAATTTTGTTGGAATTGAGTCGTATAGCTTCTCACCTACTATGGCTGGGACCTTTTATGGCAGATATTGGTGCACAAACTCCTTTCTTTTATATTTTAAGAGAAAGAGAATTAATATATGATCTATTCGAAGCTGCAACAGGTATGAGAATGATGCATAATTTTTTTCGTATCGGGGGAGTAGCGGCTGATCTACCTCATGGTTGGATAGATAAATGTTTGGATTTCTGCAACTATTTTTTAATAAGGGTTGTTGAATATCAAAAACTTATTACGAGAAATCCAATTTTTTTAGAACGGGTTGAGGGAGTAGGCATTGTTGGTGGAGAGGAAGTAATAAATTGGGGTTTATCAGGACCGATGCTTCGGGCTTCTGGAATACAATGGGACCTGCGTAAAGTTGATAATTATGAGTGTTACGAGGAATTTAATTGGGAAGTTCAATGGCAAAAAGAAGGAGATTCATTAGCTCGTTATTTAGTTCGAATTGGTGAAATGGTGGAATCCATAAAAATTATTCAACAGGCTTTGGAAGGAATTCCCGGCGGTCCATATGAGAATTTAGAAATTCGCTGCTTTGATAGAGAAAAAGAGCCCGAATGGAATGATTTTGAATATCGATTCATTAGTAAAAAACCGTCTCCGACTTTTGAATTGCCAAAACAAGAACTGTATGTAAGAGTTGAGGCCCCAAAGGGAGAATTAGGAATTTTTCTAATAGGGGATCAGAATGGTTTTCCTTGGAGATGGAAAATTCGTCCGCCGGGTTTTATCAATTTGCAAATTCTTCCTCAATTAGTTAAAAGAATGAAATTGGCTGATATTATGACAATACTTGGTAGCATAGATATCATTATGGGAGAAGTTGATCGTTGAAATGATAATTGATACAACAGAATTACAAGATATCAATTCTTTTTCCAAATTGGAATCTTTAAAAGAGATCTATGGAATTCTAGGGGTACTTGCCCCTATTTTTACTCTTGTATTGGGAATCACAATAAGTGTACTAGCAATTGTATGGTTAGAAAGAGAGATATCCGCAGGGATACAACAACGTATTGGGCCTGAATACGCCGGTCCTGGGGGAGTTCTTCAAGCTCTATCAGATGGAACAAAACTACTTTTCAAAGAGAATCTTATTCCATCTAGGGGAGATATTCGTTTATTCAGTATCGGACCATCCATATCAGTCATATCAATTCTAATAAGCTATTCAGTAATTCCTTTTGGCTATAACTTTATTTTATCGGATCTCAATATCGGTGTTTTTTTATGGATTGCTATTTCGAGTATTGCTCCCATTGGACTTCTTATGTCAGGATATGGATCAAATAATAAATATTCCTTTTTGGGTGGTCTACGAGCTGCTGCTCAATCGATTAGTTATGAAATACCATTAACTCTATGTGTGTTATCAATATCTCTACGTGCGATTCGTTGAGACAGAACAGAACCTTTTCGATGCTATTGCTATGCTGCTCCTTTCTTTATAGGAAAGAGGTAGAATAAATTCCATAGATTCATTTTCTTTCTTCTTCATTATTATTCGCAATTCGGATTGAAGAACAAAATCTGATAGTTATATGAGTGAAATAAAGCAGCTTCTATTGAATATAATTTATGGCTGATGATTAAAAATTGCAGTAAAAAAATGGAGTCTCATTTTCTATGTATAAGAATTAAAAAAAAAAAAACTATAAGCATAAGAGGTCATTTACCCCAAGATTGGGTGATTAGGCATCCTGTCTTGAAGCGGGCTCAAAAGACCAACCTTATTGAGTTTTCGCTACCGTTTGTATGACTATGAATTATCATACATGTATTAACATAAATAAGGGGGTTAAAAAATGAGTGGATGGTTAGAAACACCAAGATACACAAAGGATTTGTAACGCAGATTACGTAAATTATCCAAAAGAGTTTTTACGGCATAATAGAAAAAGAATACTAATTGGGGCTTTAAGTTGGTAGAAAAAATTAAGCAGTACTCCCTACAATTCCGATCCAGAGTATGCTCCTCTCCACTGATTAAATAAATGACTATCAGGAACGAAATAATCCTTTAATTTTTTTGAAGTCCCCTTTTTATTACTTGCACAAAAAAGAAGAATAGGAACAAAAAAATAGAAAGAAAAAAGGGGGGGGGGGGCTTTTTTCTTTTTTATATCCCTTTTCATGGAGATAGAATTCATGTCATAATTCAGAAACTAATAATGTGTAATTATTTTTCGTAATCGAAAACCAGGGAGGGTTTTTGATAATTCTAAAAGAGTATTTTATTGAATAATTTAGTTATTACTCAACAATTTCAAATTTTTAAGGGATGAGATCAATTCAGAAGTACCTTTTGTATCGTTTATAAAATTTAATTTCTTTTTATTATTTATTTATTAGAACAGACAGAATTAAATTGGTCTAATTCAGAACTATCCGATAGATTTGAATCTTATCTATCTTATAGGGATATCTCCCAAGAGATAAATAAAAATAATCGGCCCGGTTCTTAGATTTAAGGCTTTTTTGAGGAGCCGTATGAGGTGAAAATCTCATGTATGGTTCTGTAATAGCGATGGGAACAGTAATGTTATCACCGACTAGGATTATCTAACAGTTTAAGTACAGTTGATATAGTTGACGCGCAATCAAAATATGGTTTTTGGGGGTGGAATTTTTGGCGTCAACCTATAGGTTTTATCGTTTTTCTAATTTCTTCCTTAGCAGAATGTGAAAGATTACCTTTTGATTTACCAGAAGCGGAAGAAGAATTAGTAGCGGGTTATCAAACCGAATATTCGGGTATAAAATTTGGTTTATTTTATGTTGCTTCCTATTTAAACCTATTAATTTCTTCATTATTTGTAACAGTTCTTTACTTGGGCGGTTCGAATATCTCTATTCCGTACATATTTGTTTCTGGGTTTTTTGAAATAAATAAAGCATATGGAGTTTTTGGAATTACAATTGGTATCTTTATTACACTAGCTAAAACTTATTTGTTCTTGTTCGTTTCTATCACAACAAGATGGACTTTGCCTAGGCTAAGAATGGACCAATTATTAAATCTTGGGTGGAAGTTTCTTTTACCTATTTCTCTCGGTAATCTATTATTAACAACTTCGTCTCAACTTTTTTCACTGTAAAAGATTGTGATCTTCGATATTCATAACATAACTTGTCTCAAACAAGAGAAAGAAACAAAACAAAATATTCACCATGTACATTCACGATATGTTCCTTATGGTAACTGGGTTCATGAATTATGGTCAACAAACAATCCGAGCTGCAAGGTATATTGGTCAAAGTTTCATGATTACTTTATCCCACACAAATCGTTTACCTGTAACTATTCAATATCCTTATGAAAAATTAATCACATTGGAACGTTTCCGCGGTCGAATCCATTTTGAATTTGATAAATGCATTGCTTGTGAAGTATGTGTTCGTGTGTGTCCTATAGATCTACCTGTTGTTGATTGGAAATTGGAAACTGATATTCGAAAGAAACGATTGCTTAATTACAGTATTGATTTCGGAATCTGTATATTTTGTGGTAACTGTGTTGAGTATTGTCCAACAAATTGTTTATCAATGACTGAAGAATATGAACTTTCGACTTATGATCGTCACGAATTGAATTATAATCAAATTGCTTTGGGCCGTTTACCAATGTCAGTAATTGATGATTATACAATTCGAACAATTCAAATAAAATAAAAGTATTTTTAATAAATAAAAAGATATTAAAAAAAAAAAACGAATAAATATTCTATTAGATTCTATATTATATAAATTAAATATTAAATAAATATATAGTTTAGTTTTAATTTTTATATAGTTTGGAACCACTCTTTCGTATAAAAAAGAATGGAATGACATTGGTCCTATAACTCTACCTATATCAATTCAGACTCCTTAGGATTCGATTTAATTTAATGCGGGGATCAAATTTAGTATAGAAAAGCCTTTCCTGGTCGTATCAATAAGGTCATGAAATGTCGATTTATTTTTATATTTTACACATATAATGGATTTGCCTGAACCGTTACATGATTTTCTTTTAGTCTTTCTGGGATCCGGTCTTGTATTAGGAAGTCTAGGAGTCGTATTACTCACCAACCCCATTTTTTCTGCTTTTTCATTGGGACTGGTTCTTGTTTGTATATCTTTATTCTATATTTTATCAAACTCCCATTTTGTAGCTGCAGCACAGTTACTTATTTACGTGGGAGCTATAAACGTTTTAATCCTATTTGCTGTGATGTTCATGAATGGTTCAGAATATTACCAATATTTTCCTCTTTGGACCGTTGGGGATGGAATTACTTTGATGGTTTGTACAAGTATTTTTGTTTCACTAATAACTACTATTCCAGATACATCATGGTATGGGATTATTTGGACTACAAGACCAAATCAGATTATAGAGCAAGATTTGATAAGTACTAGTCAACAAATTGGAATTCATTTATCAACAGATTTTTTTCTTCCATTTGAACTTATTTCAATAATTCTTTTATCTTCTTTGATAGGTGCAATTGTTGTGGCTCGTCAGTAAAAAATCTTTAGAACTAGCAATAAAAATCCAAATTTATAATTTTGTTAGAATTTCTCACATTTATTTTTTTTTTTTATTGTCAATATATTCTTGTGTTCTGTACTTGTTTGTTATATTTTTTATTCAATTGAATCCATTGAATTGTTGTTCATATTGAAATGAATCGAAATTGATAAGGAGTCGGTCAATGATGCTCGAACATGTACTTGTTTTGAGTGCCTATTTATTTTCTATAGGTATCTATGGATTGATCACGAGCCGAAATATGGTTAGAGCCCTTATGTGTCTTGAACTTATATTGAATGCAGTTAATATAAATCTCGTCACTTTTTCTGATTTTTTTGATAGTCGCCAATTAAAAGGAAATATTTTTTCAATTTTTGTTATAGCTATTGCAGCTGCTGAAGCAGCTATCGGATTGGCTATTGTTTCCTCAATTTCTCGTAACAGAAAATCAACTCGTATCAATCAATCGAATTTGTTGAATAAATAGTATTTATTTATAATCATAATTAATAAGAAAAAGTAGAATTTGATAGAAATAGTAGTGTATAATATTCATCAATTCAAATTAGCATGCGTGTTGCACAACTTATGATCATGTTCGCGAAAACGTAAGAAATCAAAGTATCTTGGCCCTTTTTTTCTTTTCAATTGATCCAGAAATCTCGATTTTGATTACCAAGATTCTGGTAAATCATCGATTCGTCTGGAATCTAAATATATGATTCATTTACGAGTTTACTAGATCGAAAATTTTTTTTTTGATGTTCAAAAATAACTATAGATCCAATGTCACATTCAGTAAAGATTTATGATACATGTATAGGATGTACTCAATGTGTCCGAGCTTGTCCCACAGATGTATTAGAAATGATCCCTTGGGACGGATGTAAAGCTAAGCAAATTGCTTCTGCCCCAAGAACGGAGGACTGTGTTGGTTGTAAAAGGTGTGAATCCGCCTGTCCAACGGATTTCTTAAGTGTTCGAGTTTATTTATGGCATGAAACAACTCGAAGCATGGGCCTCGCTTATTGATACGTTTCAAAAAACACCACACGAATACGTTTTTTACTGGCAAAAACCTGTTCTTCCAAAAATAAATATATATATTTATTTTTGGAACAGGTTTTTCTGGCCCAAGTGTATCTTATTTTTATCACGAATTATTTTCCTTGGTTAACAATAGTTTTAGTTTTGCCAATAGCCGGGGGTTCCTTAATCTTCTTATTTCCTCATAGGGGAAATAAGGTAATTCGGTGGTATAGCATTTGTATATGTTTAATAGATCTCCTTCTTACAACCTATGCTTTTTGTTATCATTTCGAATTGGATGATCCATTAATCCAACTGACAGAGAATTATAAATGGATCAATTTTTTTGATTTTTACTGGAGATTCGGAATAGATGGACTCTCTATAGGACCTATTTTACTAACGGGATTTATCACCACTTTAGCTACTTTAGCGGCTCAGCCGGTTACTCGAGAATCTCGATTATTCCATTTCCTAATGTTAGCAATGTATAGCGGTCAAATAGGACCCTTTTCTTCTCGAGACATTTTACTTTTTTTCATCATGTGGGAGTTAGAATTAATTCCTGTTTATCTACTTTTATCTATGTGGGGGGGAAAGAAACGTTTGTATTCAGCTACAAAGTTTCTTTTGTACACTGCGGGAAGTTCTGTTTTTTTATTAATGGGAATTCTAGGTATCGGTTTATATGGTTCTAATGAACCAACATTAAATTTGGAAACATTAACTAATCGATCGTATCCCGTGGTGCTGGAAATAATATTCTATATAGGATTTCTTATAGCTTTTGCTGTCAAATCGCCGATTATACCCTTCCATACATGGTTACCAGACACCCACGGAGAAGCACATTACAGCACTTGTATGCTTTTAGCCGGAATCTTATTAAAAATGGGAGCGTATGGATTGATTCGAATTAATATGGAATTATTACCCCGCGCTCATTCTATATTTTCTCCCTGGTTAATGATATTAGGTTCCATTCAAATAATCTATGCAGCTTCAACATCTCTTGGTCAACGTAATCTAAAAAAAAGAATAGCTTATTCCTCGGTATCTCATATGGGTTTTATAATTATAGGGATTGGTTCTATAAGCGATACGGGGCTTAATGGAGCCATTTTACAAATAATCTCTCATGGATTTATTGGCGCCGCACTTTTTTTCTTAGCGGGAACCGGTTATGATAGACTACGTCTTCTTTATCTCGACGAAATGGGCGGAATGGCTATCCCAATGCCAAAAATATTCATGGTTTTCAGTATCTTCTCGATGGCTTCTCTTGCATTGCCGGGCATGAGTGGTTTTGTTGCAGAATTGATAGTTTTTTTTGGAATAATTACCAGTCAAAAATATCTTTTAATGACAAAAATACTAATTACTTTTGTAACAGCAATTGGAATGATATTAACTCCTATTTATTCATTATCCATGTTACGGCAGATGTTCTATGGATACAAGCTTTTTAATACACCAAATTCTTATTTTTTTGATTCTGGGCCGCGAGAATTATTTATTTCGATTTCTATCCTTATACCCGTAATAGGTATTGGTATTTATCCAGATTTCATTTTCGCATTTTCGATTGACAAGGTTGAAGCTATTCTATCTCATTTTTTATAGAGAGTTTTCATGAATAAATGAATAAAACTAAAAAATCAAAAAGAGAAATAAAACCCCATCCCTATGGACAATGTAAAAAAAAAAAAGATTTTTCCGTTGGATTTACTTTAAATTAAAAAACAAAATGAATTTGAATTGTAATCGAATATGTTTGTTGTTTGTGAGAACCCCTTGAATCACTACTTGATTAAAAGGGTTCTCGACGATTTATGGAAAGTTTTCTTAACTTAATATATAATATAATCGGTAAAATCAAATTTCTTATATACATATGCTTTCTTTATTTTTATTTATATTTGTCAGGTTAGGTTCTTTTTTACTCACTTTAATTTAATTATTAATTTAATTATATGTAAATGAACCATAACTATGTAGTCCTATTCCTAATAGATTGATCCCAAAATAACATATCCAAATTATAAGAAAGCCCAGAGAAGCCACTATTGAAGAATTTACACCTTCCAATTTTTGATTTTTTCTAGTATGTAAATAAATTGCGAATATGGTCCAAGTAATAAAGGCCCAAGTTTCCTTTGGATCCCAATTCCAATATGATCCCCATGCCTCATTAGCCCATACTGCTCCTGAAAGAATACCTATTGTTAAAAAAATAAAACCTAGACTAATAATACGATAACTCCAACGGTCCAATTGTTGAATAAATTGAAACCTGTAATAATTTCTAGAAGAAAAAAAAGAAATGTTTCGTAAACCATTGTTTCTTTCATTCATATTTATGTATTTGATTTCAGCAAAAGAAAATAATTCATTTAAAAAATATAAATTATTGCTTTTACCAATAATTTGTATGATTTTGCGAAATGTAATGACTAAAATAGCTACTGATAATAATGATCCACATAAAAGAGCTGCATAGCCCAATATCATCATACTTACGTGCATCATTAACCAATGGGATTGTAGAGCGGGTACTAATATTGTGGATTGATGCATTTCGGTTAAAAGACCCGAAGTAGCAAAACCTTGGGTAAACATAACACTTGGTGCGATTATTGTACTTAAATGGTTTTTATGCTTTTTTAAACATGGAATCATATGAAAAATGGAAAAACCCCACGAAAGAAAGATTAATGATTCATATAAATCACTAAATGGTAAATGGCTCGAAAAAATCCAACGAGTAACTAACAATCCCGTTATACAGAAAAAAGTTATCATCATGCCCTTTTCGAACGAATCATATAATCCTACGATTTCATTGACTAGTAAGGTTATCAAATGAATTGAAATTACAATTGATACGACCGAAAACGATATATGAGTTAATATATGCTCTAAAGTTGAAAATATCATAAAAAATGAAAATGAAAACAAAGGTCTGAATACTATACTAGGAATAGAATAGAAATCGGGAATTGGCTTCATTATAGGACTTACTCTTTTAGAAGATAAAATGCCATGCCGCCACTCGGACTCGAACCGAGATGCTTTAGCACTGCTTCCTAAGAGCAGCGTGTCTACCAATTTCACCATAGCGGCTTACTCGAAATCATAATAACGGATTTTTAGTCAATCGTCGAGATTGAAAGAATCAATTTAAAAATGTAATATTTTTTAGTCAACATTAAAATGATAAATAAGAATTCTATTATAATTTATATAATAGAATTCTTATTTTTATTTATGAGAATAAAAAATTTAATAATAAATAATTATAGACAATTCTATATTAAATATTCTATTGTATATTAGAAAATATTCTTTGAATCCAGTTAATTCAGATTATTCCAACTTTCTCTATTTGTTACACAAAAAAACTTTTTGAATTCCCCGTAGAAATAGATTGCGCTAAAGAAAAAGATTTCAATGCTGTCCAATACCCCCCTTTTTTCCAAAAAGTTTTCCGAATTCTTTTTTTTGATATAGAAGTGCGCTTTTTGGGGACTGCCATTCAACTAGTATAGTTTTTTCATTGCTACATACACAATTCGATGTGAAAGACATTTCTTCTGTAAATGAAAATGAATTGTTCTTTAATTAGCCATATATCTTATCTATTCTATCTGAATTCCCACTTTTTATGTTTTCTATATCTAATAAAGTAAAAAACATTGAATGTTATTTATATAACAACCCTTTTTCAAAACGTTTCCAAACATAGATGTCTTTTTATTCTAATGGAAAATAAAAAAATCAATTAGTTCATTTTTGAACTTATGTTTCTGAATAATAAACAAGAATTATTATTTTATTGGTCATATCATATAAATTGTTTTTATGATTCGTGATGATTCATATCAAAATAAACAAACGACTGTTTTTAGTTGTGGTGTAATTATTTATCCTCATTCTATAGATAAAAATTTTTGTATAATTGTAAAAAAAAAAAGTTTATTTTTCCCTTAGTAATTTGGTTATTGGCCCATTTTTACTTTGTACTTGGCAATATTGAAAGCGCGAAGATTCAGAAAAATGAATAATAGATAATTCTGTTTATATGTTCACTTTTTTATTAACTGAACCCTTTACAAAAGAGATAAAATCGGCGAATAAGAAACAAAACTCATTAAGTAAGAATCATAAAATTTTTTATTCTTTATTTTCTTTTTTTATGGAATATACACATCACTCGTCATGGATCATACCTTTCATTCCACTTCCAGTTCCTATGTTAATAGGAGTGGGGCTCCTACTTTTTCCCACGACAACAAAAAATCTTCGCCGTATGTGGGCTTTTCCTAGTATTTTTTTTTTAAGTATAGTTATGATTTTGTCGGTCGATCTGTCTATTCATCAAATCAATACCAGTTTTATCTATCAATATGTATGGTCTTGGACTATAAATAATGATCTTTCTTTAGAGTTTGGCTATTTGATCGATTCACTTACCTCTATTATGTCAATATTAATTACTACTGTTGGTATTCTGGTTCTTATTTATAGTGATAATTATATGTCTCATGATCAAGGGTATTTGAGATTTTTTGCTTATATGAGTTTTTTTAATACTTCGATGTTGGGATTAGTTACTAGTTCTAATTTGATACAAATTTATATTTTTTGGGAATTGGTTGGAATGTGTTCTTATCTATTAATAGGTTTTTGGTTCACACGTCCTATTGCGGCAAATGCTTGTCAAAAAGCTTTTGTAACTAATCGTGTAGGAGATTTTGGTTTATTATTAGGAATTCTAGGTTTTTATTGGATAACGGGTAGTTTAGAATTTCGGGATTTGTTTCAAATATTCAATAACTTGATTTATAATAATGAGGTTAATATTTTTTTTGTTACTTTGTGTGCCCTTTTGTTATTTTGCGGTTCCGTTGCTAAATCTGCCCAATTCCCCCTTCATGTATGGTTACCGGATGCTATGGAAGGGCCTACTCCTATTTCCGCTCTTATACATGCTGCTACTATGGTAGCGGCGGGAATTTTTCTTGTAGCTCGACTTCTTCCTCTTTTCATAGTTATACCCTACATAATGAATGTAATAGCTTTTATAGGTATAATAACAGTAGTCTTCGGAGCTACCTTAGCTCTTGCTCAAAAAGATATTAAGAGAAATTTGGCTTATTCTACAATGTCTCAATTGGGTTATATGATGTTAGCTCTAGGTATGGGCTCTTATCGAGCCGCTTTATTTCATTTGATTACTCATGCTTATTCAAAAGCATTGTTGTTTTTAGGATCTGGATCCATTATTCATTCAATGGAAGCTATTGTTGGATATTCTCCAGATAAAAGTCAAAATATGGTTCTTATGGGTGGTTTAACAAAACATGCGCCGATTACAAAAACTGCTTTTTTAATGGGTACACTTTCTCTTTGTGGTATTCCGCCCTTTGCCTGTTTTTGGTCCAAAGATGAAATTCTTAATGATAGTTGGTTGTATTCACCAATTTTTGCAATAATAGCTTGTTCCACAGCGGGATTAACTGCATTTTATATGTTTCGGATCTATTTACTTGTTTTTGAAGGATATTTAAACGTTCATTTTGAAAATTTCAATGGAAAAAAAAATAGTTCATTCTATTCAATTTCTTTATGGGGTAAAGAAGGAAAAAATTTTTTAAAAAAGAAAATGAATTTATTAGCGTTATTAACAATGAATAATAATGAAAGGACTTCTTTTTTTTGGAAGAAAATATATCCACATCGAATTAATCGAAATGTGAAAAGCATAACACGTCTTTTTATTGATATTACCTATTTTGGTACTCAAAAGACTGCTTATTGTTTCTATCCTCATGAATCGGACAATACTATGCTAGTTTCTATGCTTTTATTAGTACTATTTACTTTGTTCGTTGGAGCCATAGGAATTAATTTTAACCAAGAAGGGATCGATTTGGACATATTATCAAAATTGTTAATTTCGTCTATAGACCCTTTACATCAAAATTCAAACAATTCCGCGGATTGGTATGAATTTTTGACAAATGCTACCTTTTCGGTCAGTTTAGCTTTTTTCGGAATATTTATAGCATCTTTTTTCTATAAGCCTGTTTATTCGGCTTTACAAAATTTGAACTTACTTAATTTATTTGAAAAAAATGTTCCTAAAAAAATTGTTGCAGATAAAATACGAAATGTCATATATGATTGGTCATATAATCACGGTTACATAGATGCTTTTTATGGAGTATCTTTAATTGCGAGTGTCAGAAAATTAGCTAAACTAAATTCTTTT